AACACAGAATCACGCTCTATAGGATTTGAACCTACGACATCGGGTTTTGGAGACCCACGTTCTACCGAACTGAACTAAGAGCGCTTTATTATCACAATAAATATTTTGTAACCCCAATTTATCTTGCATATATATATACTATAAAAAATAAAAATGAAATATTTATTTAATTATGTATGTACAATTTTATTAATTGATCTCAATTGATCCCTCGTTACTGCTCAGAAGATAAGTAATAGGTAGGGATGACAGGATTTGAACCCGTGACATTTTGTACCCAAAACAAACGCGCTACCAAACTGCGCTACATCCCTTTCAATTGGTCTACAGTGTCATTGTAGAGAATCCCTGTCTTGTTTTCCACATCTTTATTTCCTACATTGATATACACAAACTATCTTATCATTTCTTCCTTCTTCCTTTTGGTCTCATATATCATATAACAAACATATAATATGGTAAAAGACTTATATAAAGTATGAAATAAATATGAAATCTACCACAAAAAATTAATATTTTTTTGGAATTTAAGGCGGAAATGGACGTATTTTTTTCTTTTAATAAATATCTATTTTGTACATTTCAATTTGAATTAGGAACTCCGCGTACAAGTGGTAAGTCATTAACTACATATACACATCCGGTCATATATGTATTACCATTATGTATTACAAATTACAATAAAATTACAATAACGAATACAGAAAGAGGAGTTTTTAAAATGCGAGATCTAAAAACATATCTCTCCGTGGCACCGGTAGTAAGTACTCTATGGTTCGGTTCTTTAGCAGGTTTATTGATAGAGATCAATCGTTTTTTTCCGGATGCGTTGATATTCCCCTTTTTTTCATTCTAGCTATTGATATGGGAAGGGGGAAGAAGATTAGAGATACAATCAAATATCTGTAACTAATCCCTACCCCTCCCTTCTTTTTTTCTTTGTTTTTTCTTTTTTTCTTTTTTTACTTATTCTTTCTAAAAAAAAAAAAAAAACAAAGAAAAAGCGGTTTCACCCTCAGTGAAACTATGAACTCGGGCTCAGGCTCAAATTAAATTAATAATAGAATGGAAATGCGGTGGTTGGGGCAACAATATCATACAAGATACTTAACTGAAAATGAAATACTGTACGGCAATTAAAAATTATAAATATAGTTAGAAATAATTATATTACTTATTATTTATTACTATATTGATATTGATTGCAACAAAATATTTCTTTCATAATTTGATTTCGAGTTACCTGTTTCTATTTTTGTGTACTTTCTTCTTCCTTGCTTCGGGTCGGAAAATTAAAGAATTGAGTGAATCAAAAACCAAAGGAGGTTCATGGCTAAGGGTAAAGATGTCCGAGTAACGGTTATTTTGGAATGTACCAGTTGTGTTCGAAATCGTGTTAATAAGGAATCAATGGGCATTTCCAGATATATTACTCAAAAGAATCGACACAATACGCCTAGTCGATTGGAATTGAGAAAATTCTGTCCCTGTTGTTACAAACATACGATTCATGGGGAGATAAAGAAATAGATCGAACCGATCGCTCGTGTGTCAGTCTTCCAAGGAAGATGAAAAATTACATATTATATATAACAATATATATATATAATTTATTTTTGAATTTATTTAAATAGAAATAAATATAAATTTATTTAAATAGAAATAAATATAAACAAATAAATAGAAACAAACCAAATCCTATTTCGATCGGATCAAAGATGATGTAGAATTAAGAAATAGGATTGGGATTTTCAGGATAAGGAATAAACAAACCATGGATAAATCCAAGCGAATCTTTCTTAAATCTAAGCGATCTTTTCGTAGGCGTTTGCCTCCGATCCAATCGGGGGATCGAATTGATTATAGAAACATGAGTTTAATTAGTCGATTTATTAGCGAACAAGGAAAAATATTATCTAGACGGGTGAATAGATTGACCTTAAAACAACAACGATTAATTACTATTGCTATAAAACAAGCTCGTATTTTATCTCCGTTACCTTTTCTTAATAATGAGAAACAATTTGAAAGAAGCGAGTCAACCGCTAGAGCTGCTGGTCTTAGAACCAGAAAAAAAATAGGTTGACTCTTCAATTGAATTGAATCAAAATAAAATTCCAATCCAAACTCAAATGCGGATTGACGTTTTTTTTTTTTGTTCGAAAAATCGTAAAATCGAAATGTCCTGTCGTAAGAAAAAAAATGGGAGAAGAGGAATAAATATTTTTTATTTAACGTCTTTCTTCATTTTGATGACTTTATCATATTTTATCATACTAATTTCTACTCTACCTTCCCAGAGTTCATTCTCCAGGGAACTCCATTTAAACTATTCCAACGGATTCCTTCCAATCTCTTTATTTTATGATCTCATTGGAAATCATATAAAGACAACTCTTATTTAATATAGCTATTTGTGCAAGTATTTTACGATTAAGAAGTAACTGTCTCTTGTACAGATTGTGTATAAATTTACTATAACTGAAGTATACTTTATTCTCGCGAATTACTGCATTTATCCGAGTGATCCACAACCGACGAAAATCTCTCTTTTGTCTACCTCTATCCCGATGAGCCGAAACCAAAGCTCTTATTTTCTGTTGAGTAATAGTACGAGTAAGTCTTGAATGAGCCCCTCGAAAGGTTGATGCAAATAAACGAATTTTTGTTCTACGTCTTCGAGCTATATACCCTCGTTTAATTCTGGTCATTGAATAAATGAAACTTTGATGAATAACTAATCGATTTCCTTTCTTTCAGTTATTCCCTTCCCGTATCCTAGTCTATTAATAACAAAACTGATTCTTCCAATGTATAAAATTTAAATTCCAATGGCTTTTGCTACTATAACCTTCCCGACCACGATTTTTTTTTTTTTTTTCTAGGTGAAATGCCTAGAAAAAAATTGTATTGATATTAGGTATCAAAAACACATAAAAGTAGTAAATATAAATGGATATAGTGGGTTCCATCGTTTCTATGGTTACTTCTTAAACGGTGAGGTCCTCTCTATACACCGGAGCCCTTCTTTCGTTTAATCAATGTTATTGTTAACTTGTACAGTTCACACTCTTTGGCTCTACCCATAATTATCCAGTACGAGGTCTTTCACAATGAGATCTACTTATACAGTAACGGTATTTAATTATGAAGATTAGCTGAGTAGCTGACCCTGTTAGTCCGTTCTTGCAAGAGTAAGGCATAATTTTTCTGCTTTTTAAAATAGTATTTCCCCTGCTTAATGGATATCATTTGCTATCAATGGAGAATTCTTTCTCATCTTAAATTTAAAACGGAGTTAATTGGATTTGCACCAACGGAAACCATACATTTGATACCACAATAGAAGGATAGATCTTTTTGATTTTTAGATATTGAATGGAGTTCTTCCATTCTAGTCTATTCACTGGTACTGATCGTTGATACTGGATCAATTGTTTTCTTTCTTTTGTCCTAGCCCATGATCTGAACGAGTCGCACATACACCCTAGTACATGTTCCTCGTCGCTGAGGACATCCCCCAAGAGCGGGGGATTTCGTGACATTTCTGATTGGCTGTCTTGTGTTTCTAATAAGTTGTTTAATAGTTGGCATATTGAATCATATACATAATGGGCTGGTTTAGATCGATCTTAACCGGATGATTATGAATTATTTTATTTCTATATTAATAGATTAATGAATAGAATATTAAATCCGGTAAGAAGATAAAATCTCAAATCACCAATTCGTCTGAAATTTTTGTTATTTTTTCTTTTTTATTCAGTCGCTACAAGATCAACAATTCCATGAGCTTGGGCTTCTGTTGCTGACATAAAAACATCTCTTTCCATATCTTCGGATACAACCCATAAGGGTTTGCCTGTCCTTTGTACATAAACCCTTGTGACGGTTTCGCGCAGCTTCAAAAGTTCTTCCGCTTCCAAGATAAATTCTCCCGTCTGTGCCTCATAAAAAGAACTAGCAGGTTGATGGATCATTACCCTGATGATATAACATAATAAATGTTTATTCTATCTCGCATGATGATAAGGTGAAGAGATAAAGAATAATAAAATATAGAATTGAACAACCGTACAGGCATCTTTTACGCATTGCATACGGCTCTATAATGGAATTCGTTTTTACCTTACTTAAATATCAAATAAATTAAATATAGGGTCTATCAGACTCGGGTTGGTAAATGATCCAATAACCACCCTTCTTTTTGTTTTTGGAGTAGTTCAAAAATACTATGATGGCTCCGTTGCTTTATATATTTATTTCGTCTGTTATTTAGCAATCCCAAAGTTTCTTTTTTTTTTTTTTCAAATAAAAAAACAAGATTTTTTTTATTTTCATATTCTTTCATAACCTAAATATTGTTAAGAGCCTCCCGGCGTGAAAACAAAAAAGTTTGTGACGCTGAAATAGGCCTCCCGATAGATTAGATAAAATCGGAAATACCTTTTATCTCATACTACTCTTTCGATACATAATTTAAGGGTTAAAAAAATTTATCATATCGAATTCGAAGTGCCATGCTATTATTACTTAATATTCATATTTCATATAGCGCGAAGGCATAGTCTTCTTTTTTCTCTCAAATCAAATAAAAAACTCATTGGCGCCAAGCGTGAGGGAATGCTAGACGTTTGGTAATTTCTCCTCCGACCAGAATAAAAGATCCCATTGAAGCGGCTAATCCCATGCATATTGTCTGTATATCTGGTCGCACAAATTGCATAGTATCATAAATAGCTACTCCGGGTATTACCCATCCGCCAGGAGAATTTATAAACAAATATAGATCTTTGGTATCATCCTCTATACTGAGATATACCATAAGACCAATAAGTTGATTCGAGATCTCGCTATCAACCCCTTGGCCTAAAAAAAGTAATCTTTCTCGATAAAGTCGGTTGATTGGGATAAAGTTGTATCCCTTAGAAACCGTACATGCACCTTTTGATGCATACGGTTCAACAAAAATAACGAAAAAAAAAAAAGAATCAATGTGTAGATGTAGATTCTAGCGCTTTCTTTTATTTTTTTTTTTTTTTTTCATACCAGGCTTTTAACTTATAAAAAGGGGCTTTTCTTTCATTTTTCAAAAAAGATGGGTTTTGGCCTGTTTTGTTTATCTATAAAAAAAATTACTAAATTTATCTAACTAACTTTTCATTGATGTATTGTTTCATCGAGATACAATCTCAATCGCGATGTAATTTTCTTGTTCCTGAATGGGCTTCTTCAATTTTTTTAGGTTTATGCTCTACTCCGAGTAAAGATCCGCCCGATTTGGATTTGCACATATATGACAAATGCCCCAATACCACGTCCTTTTGCTATGACTTCCTTTTTACAATTTATTTCATGTCTTACAACAGATATTCAATGCATTCATCATATTACTCGATTGATTAACAGTTTGAGATCACTTCTATTATAAATATATAAAGAAATAGAATATGATAGAAATAGTAATCATAAATAGATTTATTACCGGTTTTTTTCTAAACGGAGCCTGGATACTTAATTTTATTGGCCTAACCAAGATAACCATAAATTATTCTAATTGATAATATTAATCTGTATACCCTCCCGAAAAAATGGATCTAATTGAACTTCACGCTCCAAATTTTTGATAATTCAATCAATCTTTCTTGGGCGAAGGGGAGGATATCTCGATCGGGGAAGAGAATGGGGAAATACCATATGACCCAATATATCTGACAAGTCGCACTATATGTCAATCCACAATGCATCTTCCTCTCCAGGACTTCGAAAAGGTACTCTTGGAACACCAATAGGCATTAAATAAAAGAAAAATTAAGTACTATATCTCACTTTGATGTGAAAGCGTAACAATGGATTTAGTGTCCTACTAATATTGGCCTTTATCATATTTTATCCATAGATTGACTAAGTTCATAAAAAAAGATAAAGAAGACAAAATGAATAAAGGAAAATTATTACAAATAAGTCCTTTGAATGATGAACAAATATATATATACATTCACTCATATAAAATGGTATCAACTCCCCTACCATTGCGTATTGGTACTTATCGGGTGTAGAATAGATCTGCTTCTTTTTGTTCCTACGAACAAAATAGTTTCATTATTACTAAAAGTAATTGAAAAGAATCAAACAAATATTAATTCTTTCCCCAAGATAATCCACTAAAAAGAGGGTCCACAGCATAGTTTTTTCCAATGCAATAAAGTTACATTGTGTCTATTTTTCATTGATAAAGGGGTATTTCCATGGGTTTGCCTTGGTATCGTGTTCATACCGTCGTATTGAATGATCCCGGTCGTTTGATTTCTGTCCATATAATGCATACAGCTCTGGTTGCTGGTTGGGCCGGTTCGATGGCTCTATACGAATTAGCAGTTTTTGATCCTTCTGATCCTGTTCTTGATCCAATGTGGAGACAGGGTATGTTCGTTATACCCTTCATGACTCGTTTAGGAATAACCAATTCATGGGGCGGTTGGAGTATCACAGGGGGTACTGTAACGAATCCGGGTATTTGGAGTTACGAAGGTGTGGCCGGGGCACATATTGTGTTTTCGGGCTTGTGCTTTTTGGCAGCTATCTGGCATTGGGTGTATTGGGATCTAGAAATATTTACTGATGAACGTACAGGAAAACCCTCTTTGGATTTGCCTAAGATCTTTGGAATTCATTTATTTCTATCAGGGGTGGCTTGCTTTGGTTTTGGTGCATTTCATGTAACAGGATTGTATGGTCCTGGAATATGGGTGTCCGATCCTTATGGACTAACTGGAAGGGTACAATCCGTAAATCCAGCGTGGGGTGTGGAGGGTTTTGATCCTTTTGTTCCGGGAGGAATAGCCTCTCATCATATTGCAGCAGGGACCTTGGGCATATTGGCGGGTCTATTCCATCTTAGTGTACGTCCACCTCAACGCCTATACAAAGGATTACGTATGGGAAATATTGAAACCGTCCTTTCCAGTAGTATTGCTGCTGTCTTTTTTGCCGCTTTTGTAGTTGCTGGAACTATGTGGTATGGTTCAGCAACTACCCCGATTGAATTATTTGGTCCCACTCGTTATCAATGGGATCAAGGATACTTCCAACAAGAAATATATCGAAGAATTGGTGCTGGGTTGGCTGAAAATCAAAGTTTATCTGAAGCTTGGTCTAAAATTCCCGAAAAACTAGCTTTTTATGATTACATCGGCAATAATCCGGCAAAGGGGGGGTTATTCAGAGCGGGCTCAATGGACAACGGGGATGGAATAGCTGTTGGGTGGTTAGGACATCCTATCTTTAGAGATAAAGAGGGGCGCGAACTTTTTGTACGTCGTATGCCTACTTTTTTTGAAACATTTCCGGTTGTTTTGGTAGACGGAGACGGAATTGTTAGAGCCGATGTTCCTTTTAGAAGGGCGGAATCTAAATATAGTGTCGAACAAGTAGGTGTAACTGTCGAGTTCTATGGCGGCGAACTCAACGGAGTCAGTTATAGCGATCCCGCTACTGTGA